AAAGTTAACTTCAGTCATTATATATTGAACAGAAGCAAAAGCATCAGTAACGGTTGGACGGTAGTAAAAAGTCATAGCAAAACCTGTAGCTACTTGTACTAAAAAACAAGTAAGCGTAATTCCTCCTAGACAATAAAATATGTTGACATGAGGAGGAACATATTTACTAGTTATATCATCCGCAATCGCCTGAATCTCGAGACGCTCTTCGAACCAATCATATACTTTATTGAGATAGGTAACCTGCGAACCCCCCAAAGAACCGTATATGAGACTTTCATCTCGTACAGCTCAAACAGACACACCCAAATACTGATTAAAATTAAAAGGAATTATAGAATAGAAAGTTGAAAACCTCTTAATCCCATATATATATTTTTTTGGAGGATAGGAAGAATAAAAATCCGAAAGTTCTTCTTTATGGTGATAATGCCAAAATATCAAGTCGGCTCATTCGTCTTTCTCTTGATTGTTACTACTGGCCTTTTGAATATTCTCTTTTCCTTTTTTTCTTTGATTTGTTATTTTTTTATTTGTGTATAATGCAACTTTTTGCTTTTTTTTTCATTGATAGGAATTTCTCTTGTTAAGACCCTATGAATCATTTGAAACCTCAGATTCATACTAGAACCACGATGATTCAATAAAACCCTAAAGCTAAGTACAAGGATTTCTTGAGTAAGAACCCCTGCATCATCACTTATTTAATCAATAAGATAGGTATTATGACTAATAATACAAAAAAATTTGTCTGTTGGTTACACAAAATAGACATACAAAGGAGTTTCAAATAAGAAAAATCTTTCGATTTAGAACTCCTAATTTTTTTTTGAATCCGATCTCGAGGTTTGAATCTTAAAAATGAATCATAGTTCAAATATTTCTTGATCTTTTTTAGCTATTCCGTGTTTCAGATACCAAAAAAATATCCGACGAGGTAGAACCACCTTTATCAGGATAAGATGACAGACTCATTTTCTGTATTATCAATAGGATCAATTACAACAAGTCACACACTCATATTCCGGAAATACAGAAAGAAATTCCACGATCGAACTACCAAAAGGGGAATTAGAAATTGAAATTGGATCCCTAAAAATTCACTTTGTATTGAAAAGCTAGAACTTCCCGGTTGTTTTGGATTTCATTTTCTTGTGGATTTAATTCATTGAAATTCCATCGAGTAAAACGGAAGAATTATAAATTTCCAAAATGATAGATAGGAATACTGCAAATAAAGCCATTGCAACTCCCATCAAAGGAGTAGTTCCCCACCCAGGAGCTACTTTCCCATATTCCGAGTTCAATGGTTTCAATAAAGCCCCTACGGTAGTAGGTTTTGGACGCGATCTAGAACTACCCTCAACGGTTTGTGTAGCCATAAATCCGATTATATTCATTGAGATCTGTTGACTTTGTATACCATTCCGTTGTAAATAAATGATTTTATCATAGATCCATTGTGGTCTTAAAATTATATAATAATGGAAACAGCAACCCTAGTCGCCATCTTTATATCTGGTTTACTTGTAAGTTTTACTGGGTATGCTTTATATACCGCTTTTGGGCAACCCTCTCAACAATTAAGAGATCCCTTCGAGGAACACGGAGACTAGTTGAAGTAATGAGCCTTCCTATATAGGAAGGCTCATTACTTCAATTAAGATAATGAAAAAGAATTTCACTTTTTAGTTGTAATTCTAGGAGGTTCCCGAAAAAAAATAGCGAAAAAAATTATTCCTAGAGTAGAGACTAATAGAAATGTATAAACCAATGCTTCCATAGATTCAATTGTGGTTTACAATTATAGCTTCCATACCTATTTACTTGGGATTATTTTCCCCATAACGAGAAAAAAGAAAGAGTAAAAAAAGGACAGTGATTTAAATCAAGATTGCTCTAGTATCCTATGTCAAATAAAAAAAAATAGATGCAAAAAAGAATAAAGGAATATTGTATTAAACTCCTTGTCTTCTTGTAGTTGGGTCTCCAATTTTTTGGAATGCGCCAAATTCTACTTGAACATCCAAATCGGGGTCAATACCAGCAAAAACATCTCTGAACAAGGTTCTAGCCCCATGCCAAATGTGTCCGAAGAAGAAGAGTAGGGCAAAGGAAGTATGTCCAAAAGTAAACCAACCCCTCGGGCTACTACGAAAAACACCATCAGATTTCAAAGTAGCACGGTCTAATTCGAAAATTTCACCTAATTGAGCACGTCTAGCATATTTTTTCACAGTAGCAGGATCACTATAACTGACTCCGTTAAGTTCGCCACCATAAAACTCAACAGTTACACCTACTTGTTCAACACTATACTTAGATTCCGCTCTTCTAAAAGGAACGTCAGCCCGAACAATTCCGTCCCCGTCTATCAAAACGACCGGAAAGGTTTCAAAAAAAGTAGGCATACGACGTACAAAGAGTTCACGTCCTTCTTTATCTCTAAAAATAGGGTGTCCTAACCATCCAACAGCTATTCCATCGCCGTTGTCCATTGAGCCCGCTCTAAATAATCCTCCTTTCGCTGGATTATTGCCAATGTAATCATAAAAAGCTAACTTTTCCGGAATTTTCGACCAAGCCTCTGATAAACTTTGATTTTCGGCTAGCCCAGCACTTACCCGTCGGTATATTTCTTGCTGAAAGTATCCCTGATCCCATTGATAACGGGTAGGGCCAAATAATTCGATTGGGGTAGTTGCTGAACCATACCACATAGTTCCGGCAACAACAAAAGCTGCAAAAAAGACAGCAGCGATACTACTAGAAAGAACAGTTTCAATATTGCCCATACGTAATCCTTTGTATAGACGTTGAGGCGGACGAACACTAAGATGGAATAGACCCGCTAATATGCCTAATGTCCCTGCAGCAATATGATGAGAGGCTATTCCTCCTGGAACAAAAGGGTCAAAACCTTCCACGCCCCATGCTGGACTTACAGGTTGTACTTTTCCAGTTAGTCCATAAGGATCGGATACCCATATTCCGGGACCGTACAAGCCTGTTACATGAAATGCACCAAAACCAAAACAAGCCACCCCGGACAGAAATAAATGAATTCCAAAAATCTTAGGCAAATCCAAAGAAGGTTTTCCTGTACGTTCATCACAAAATATTTCTAGATCCCAATATACCCAATGCCAAATAGCTGCCAAAAAGCACAAGCCAGAAAACACAATATGCGCTCCGGCCACACCTTCGTAACTCCAAATGCCAGGATCCGTTATAGTCCCCCCTGTAATACTCCAACCGCCCCATGAATTGGTTATTCCTAAACGTGTCATGAAAGGTATAACGAACATACCCTGTCGCCACATTGGATCAAGAACGGGGTCAGAGGGATCAAAAACTGCTAATTCATATAGAGCCATCGAACCCGCCCAACCAGCAACCAGAGCTGTATGCATGATATGGACAGAAATCAACCGGCCGGGATCATTCAATACGACGGTATGAACACGATACCAAGGCAAACCCATGGAAATACCTCTTTATCAAAGAAAAATGACACTATGTAACTTTATTGCATTGGAAAAGACTATGACTGTGCAATGGATCCTTTTTGTTCAACGGATTATCTCGGAACAAGGGTTCATTTTTGTTCTATTTTGTTGGTAATAATGGAATAATTATGTTTGTAGGAACAAAGAGAAACAAATCTATTCTATACCCGATAAGTAGAAATACGCAATGGGGAGTTGATACTATCTTCTATCAGTAAATGTTTTCATACTTGTTCATTATTGGAAGGCTATATTGGTAAGAATTTTCTCTTAAACTAACCCTTTCTAATCTATGCAGAAAATATAATAAATAGATGATATTATAAACCTTAATTAGAATTATTACGTTTCCACATCAAAGTGAAATAGAGTACTTAATTATTATTTTTTCTTTCATTTAATGCCTATTGGTGTTCCAAAAGTTCCCTTTCGAAGTCCTGGAGAGGAAGATGCATCTTGGGTTGACGTATAGTGCGACTTGTCAGATATATTGGGTCATATGGGATTTCCCCGTTCTCTCTCCCGATTGAGATATCCTCCCTTTCGCCCAAGAAAGATTGTTTTAATCATCCAAAAATTGGAGCGTGAAATGCAATTAGATTCATTTTTTAGTTTTTTTAGGGGGATTCAGATTAATATTATCAATTAGAATAATTTATGGTTGGCTCGGTTGGACCAAAAAAATGAAGTATCCAGGCTCCGTTTATAAAAACCCCAACTCCAATTGAAAAATATATTGCAGATTACTGCTTGTATTATAATTCCATAGTTTATTTACTTTAACTCTTAAAATAAAAGATATTAAGTAAATAAAAAAGGGGGGAATCTTAACAAAAAAGCGGTATTGGAAACATTTGTTCTATATGTGCAAATCAAAATCGGGTAGATCTTTACCCGGAGTAGAGCATAAACCTAAAAAATAAAAAAGACCTAGTCAAGAACAAGAAAATGACATCGTGATTTGGATTGGATCTCGATGATATGATACATCAATGAGAAGTAAGTTCGATAAGTTTAGTAAATTCTTTTTTTTTTTCAATTTTAGTCAAATTTTCTTCTATTTTAATTCTAGAAATATTCTTCTATTATTATATATTATATGGGTAATTAGAGAATTTCGGGGAAGAAAAAAAAGGAATCTTTTTTGAAAAATCGAAAAGGAGACTCTTGATTATTGTTGAAACGATTTCTATGAAAAATAAAAAAGGATATAGAATCTACACATTGATTTTTTTTTTTCACAATTTTATTTGAACCGTATGCATCAAAAGGTGCATGTACGGTTCCTAAGGGATAGACTTTTCCCCTAATCAACCGACTTTATCGAGAAAGATTACTTTTTTTAGGCCAAGAACTCGATAGCGAGATCTCAAATCAACTTATTGGTCTTATGGTATATCTCAGTATCGAAGATGATACCAAGGATTTGTATTTGTTTATAAATTCTCCCGGCGGATGGGTAATACCCGGAATAGCTATTTATGATACCATGCAATTTGTTCGACCAGATATACATACAATATGCATGGGGTTAGCTGCTTCAATGGGATCTTTTATTCTAGTCGGAGGAGAAATTACCAAACGTTTAGCATTCCCTCACGCTTGGCGCCGATGAGTTTTTTATTTTCGAGAAAAAAGAAGACTATGCCTTCACCATATGAAATATTAAGTAATAATAGCATGGCACTTTGAATTCGATATGAGATATTTTTTCTTTATTTTCTTTTCAAAACCTTCAATTATGTATCGGAAGAGCAGTATGAGATGAAGAGTATTCCCGATTTCTTTTTTTTTTCTATTTCTATCGGGAGTCCATTTCAGCGTCACAAACTTTTTTTTTCATAAAAAAAGACTCTATTTAATTTATGTTTGAAAAAGTACAAAAAAAAAATTTCGTATTTTTCGGATCAAAAAGAAACTTTGGGATTGCTGAACTACAGACGAAAAAAATATATAAAGCAACGGAACCATCATAGTATTTTTGAGCTACTACGAAAAGAAGGGTGGTAATTGGATAATTTACTGATTTGGATCTGATCGATTCGATATTTTTTCTTTATTCAACGGAAAATGAAAGTAAATTCCATTGTATAGCCGTATGCAATGCGAAAAAGATGCACGTACGGTTATTCAATTCTTATTCTGTATTTTTTCTTTTCACCGCATTGCGCGAGATAGAAAAACTTTTTTTATAGTATATCATCAGGGTAATGATTCATCAACCCGCGAGCTCTTTTTATGAGGCCCAAACGGGAGAATTTATCCTGGAAGCGGAAGAACTTTTGAAATTGCGCGAAACCCTCACAAGGGTTTATGTACAAAGAACGGGCAAACCCTTATGGGTTGTATCCGAAGATATGGAAAGGGATGTTTTTATGTCAGCAACAGAAGCCCAAGCTCATGGAATTGTTGATCTTGTAGCGGTCGAATAAAAGGAATAAAAAAAAGTTTTAAACATTTGAAATTTTATCTTGTTACTAGATTTAACATTCTATTATGGGTTTAATATTCTATTAACTATAAATACATTCGGTTAGGATTGATCTAAACCAGTCCATTATGTATATGATTCAGTATGCCAACTATTAAACAACTTATTAGAAACACAAGACAGCCAATCAGAAATGTTACGAAATCCCCCGCTCTTCGGGGATGCCCTCAGCGCCGAGGAACATGTACTAGGGTGTATGTGTGACTCGTTCAGATTATGAGCTGGAAGAAAAGCAAATGAAAGGGAATAATTTTTCCAGTATCAATGATCAGTACTGGCGAATAGTATAACAAAAAAACTCCAGTCACTAGCTAAAATGAAAAAAAAAAAGACCTATTTATCTATTGGGTATGAAATTTATGGTTTCTATTGGTATAAATCAAATCGAATTTAAAATAGGAAAAAATTTCCTATTGGTAGCGAACGTTATCCATTTAGCAGGAAATCTTATTTTAAGAGCAAAAAAAATCTGCTCCCGTTTTTGCAAGAACGGACTAATAGGGTCAGATATCCAGCTAACCCTCAAAATGAAATACCGTTACTGTATAGGTGGATCTCATTGTGAAAGACCTATTACTGGATAATTCATGGGTAGAGCCGAAAAGTTTGAACTGTACAAGTTATCAATAAGATTCCGTAAATTTAGGAATTAAGGAAGGGGCTCCGGTATATAGAGAGGACCTCACCGTTTTAAAAGTAACCATAGAAACGAAGGAACCCGCTATTTCTTTAATCATCTATATTTAACTTGAATTTCCATTTTTTGGTACATTAATACAAAATACAATTTCTTATTTTTTTTCTTGGAGAAATGTCAAAAAAATAGTGGTTGGGAAGGTTATAGTAGCAAAAGCCATTGGAATTTTTTTTTATACATTGGAAAAATCCGTTTTGTTATTAATAGACCAGGGGAAGAAAAGAATAACTCAAAGAAAGAAAATCAATTAGTTATTCATCAAAGTTTCAATTATTCAATGACTAGAGTTAAACGGGGATATATAGCGCAAAGACGCAGAAAAAAAATTCGTTTATTTGTATCAAGCTTTCGAGGAGCTCATTCAAGACTTACTCGAACTATTGCTCAACAGAAAATAAGAGCTTTGGTTTCGTCTCATCGGGATCGAGATAGGCAAAAGAGAGATTTTCGCCGTTTGTGGATCACTCGGATAAACGCAGTAATTCGAGAAAGGGGAGTATACTATAATTATAGTCAATTTATACATGATCTGTACAAGAAAAAGTTGCTTCTTAATCGTAAAATACTTGCACAAATAGCTATATTAAATAGGAATTGTATTTTTATGATTTTCAACGAAATCATACAAAAAGAAGATTGGAAAAAAGAATATCTCGAAACGATTTAAATGAAGTTCCCCGGAGTTTATTCTCCGGGAGTATAGAGTAGAAATTAATCTGATAAAATACGATAAATAAATAAAAATCAACAAATCCATTCAAAAAAAAAAAAAAATTCCCAAATTTTATATTATCTTACGACGTGACAATCAAATCTAGCTTCGTCTAGATTCTAGTATTTTTTTAGAACAAAACTCCAATCCGTGCTTGAATTCAGATTCCATTTTTGATTCAATTATCAATTAAATAAAAAATAAGTCTATTATTCTATTTATTTTTGGTTCTAAAACTAGCAGTTTTAGTAGTCGACTCGGTTCTTTCAAATTGTTTCTCATTATTAAGAAAAGGTAACAAAGATAAAATACGAGCTTGTTTTATAGCAATAGTAATTAATCGTTGTTGTTTCAAGGTCAATCTATTCACTCGCTTAGATAAAATTTTTCCTTGTTCACTAATAAATCGACTAATTAAACTCATATTTCTATAATCAATTCGATCCCCCGATTGGATCGGGGGCAAACGCCTACGAAAAGATCGCTTGGATTTAATAAAGGGTCGCTTGGATTTATCCATAGTTTGTTTAGTTTCTTCCTTATACATATCGAAAATCCTATTTCTTAATTCGAATTTTTTTAGGTCCAGCCAAAATAGGATTTGATTTGTTTATTTCTATTTTTTTCTATATATATATTAATATATTATAATATAAATATATGAAATATTTACTATAATATATACATAAATACTTTTTCTATTAATTAATTATATTAAAATTGTTTTGTTCCTTTACTTGAAAAGATACTAGATAGATGTTCAGCTCGATCTATTTCTTTATCTCTCCATGAATTGTATGTTTATAACAATAGGGACAGAATTTTCGCAATTCCAACCGACTGGGCGTATTGTGTCGATTCTTTTGAGTAATATATCTAGAAACGCCCCTTGATAACCTATTAACACTTTTTCGAACACAACCAGTACATTCCAAAATCACTTTTACTCGGACATCTTTACCCTTAGCCATGAGTCTCCTTTGGATATTTGATTCAAGCAACTTTTCTACTTTTCTTGAAGAAAGGAAAAGAAAAAATAGAAAAGTTGCAAAAATAGAAGTTGCTAATTAAAAATACAATTCGAAAGATTTTGTTGAAATCAATTGAGTAATAATATATAAGTAAAGAAATACTAGGTAATCAAATTCAAAAAGTTTATAACTAGAATTTCAAATCACAGCATTTTTTTTTTGTTTAAGCATCTTGTATAATACGCTTACCCTAGACCCACATTTTCATTTCCACTCGAACCTGAACCCAAGTTTTGATGAAGTTGATTCCACCTTTCTTCTTTATTTATTACTAAACTAATCCTATTTCTTTTTTTATTAGAAAATAAAATAGAGGGGAGGAGTTAGTCACAGATAGTTGATTCTATCTATAATCTTCGTTACCCCCTTCCCATATCAATAACTAGAATTAAAAAAAGGGAATGTCAACGCATCTGGAAAAAAACGATTGATTTCTATTAATAAACCGGCTAAAGACCCAAACCATAAAGTACTTAATACCGGTGCCACGGAAAGATATGTTTTGAAATCTCGCATTGAAAATCCTCCTTTTTCATTTCTTTAATATATTAATATAAATATAGAAATATTTAATATATAAAATTAATACAGATCTAATCTATGATTCGATGTATATAGTTAAAAACTACTTGTGTTTGTACACAAAATCCCTAAGCTAAGTCAAAAAAAATCTACATTAAAATCGACTTAACTTACTTATACTTATAGTAGATAAGATATTTTTTTTTAAGAAAAATAATAGCATTACCGAAAAGTTTAGTTTACGACAGATTTTTCATATACATAAATATACAAATCCTTTCTATTATACCTTATATGAGAAAAGACCAAAAAGAAGAGGAAATAGCAGAGCAAATTCAATTATGAATTTATATGGGAAATCGGGATGTGGAAAACAAGACAAGGATTCTTTACAATTACATTATAAAACCCAATTGAATTGAAAGGGATGTAGCGCAGCTTGGTAGCGCGTTTGTTTTGGGTACAAAATGTCACGGGTTCAAATCCTGTCATCCCTACCTAATTACTTTTACTCTAAGAAGTGAGGAGGAATTAATTGAAATTTTTATTCAAATTGAACAGACGTAATCTTTCATTTTGTTTATGATACTCTATATGATAGATAGTGTATCCATGCAGGATATAGATAGAGTTTTGAGTTATAAAAAAAACCTTCTTTCCAGTCTTATCTATTGGGATAAGAAAGCGCTCTTAGTTCAGTTCGGTAGAACGTGGGTCTCCAAAACCCGATGTCGTAGGTTCAAATCCTACAGAAAAAAAAAAAGATAAAGGTAATATCTATCCCTAAATAGTAATCTGAATTGCCCACGAATCTCAATAACCAAAAATTATCAATTGCTGCAATTGCAATAAAGACCTATAACATAAGCTGAATCCCACAAAAGCATTTCTTGAGTTGTTCATTCAATTAATTTTAAATAAGCCCTATCTTGTTTAGACCTATAAATAGAGCAGAGGTTATAGTTAAAGCCGCTAGTAAAAAACCGAAATAACTGGTTAGAGTAGGCATGAAGGAGCTAACTAAAATATGTTCTTTTT